GAAACAAATATTTCTATTTCTTTTTTTCGATGCGAATTTGACACGACATAGGAGAAAGTGCTCATTTTATTTCTGATGAGTAGGGGTTTGATTCTATTCATATATAATGACTATTCATCTATTCTATTTTTATGCAAACAAATAAGGGAAAATTATGGGAAGATGGTGGTTTAATTCGATGTTGTGTAAGAAAGAGTTAGGATGCAGGTGTGGGCTAAATAAGTCAATGAACAATCCGGGTCCTAGTGAAAATACCAGTAAAAGTGAAGATTCGCATCGAAAAGATACACCGAAAAATATTCAGACTTGGGGGGGTCGTGATGATTCTCCTTATAGTAATGCTGATTTTTTATTAGGCGAAAAGGATATTCGGAATTTCATCCCCGATGACACCTTTTTAGTTAAGGATAGTAACGGAGACAATTATTCAATATATTTTGATATTGAAAATCAAATTTTTAAGATTGACAACAATCATTCTTTTCTGAATGAACTTTCTAGTTCTTTTTATAGTTATCAGAATTCTAGTTACATGTCTGATACTCAATATAATTGGAATAATCATATTTCTAATTGCATCGGCAGTTATCTTCAGTCTCAAATCTGTATCCATACTTCGACAGTAAGTGAGAGTTACATTTATAGGGCCATTTGTGGTGAAAGTAGAAATAATAGTGAAAAAGAGGGTTTGGGTATACAAATCTGCACGAAGGATAGTGATTTAACTACAGGAGAAAGTTCTAATAATTTCGACGTAACTCAAAAATATAGGCATTTGTGGGTTCAATGCGAAAGTTGTTGTGGATTAAATTATAAGAAATTTTTGAAATCAAAAATGAATATTTGTGAACAATGTGGATATCATTTGAAAATGAGTAGTTCAGATAGAATTGAGCTTTCGATCGATCCCGGTACCTGGGATCCTATGGATGAAGACATGGTCTCTCTGGATCCCATTGAATTTCATTCGGAGGAAGAACCTTATAAGGATCGTATTGATTCTTATCAAAGAAATACAGGATTAACTGAGGCTATTCAAACAGGCATAGGCTACATAAATGACATTCCCGTAGCGGTTGGGGTTATGGATTTTCAATTTATGGGGGGTAGTATGGGATCCGTAGTTGGGGAAAAAATTACCCGTTTGATTGAGTATGCTACCAATCAATTTCTGCCTCTTGTTATAGTGTGTGCTTCCGGGGGGGCGCGCATGCAAGAGGGAAGTTTGAGCTTGATGCAAATGGCTAAAATATCGTCTGCTTTATATGATTATCAATCAAATAAAAAGTTGTTTTATGTATCAATCCTTACATCTCCTACTACTGGTGGAGTGACGGCTAGTTTTGGTATGTTGGGTGATATCATTATTGCTGAACCCGACGCCTACATTGCCTTTGCGGGTAAAAGGGTAATTGAACAAACATTGAATAAAACAGTACCCGAGGGTTCGCAATCAGCTGAATATTTATTCGAGAAGGGCTTATTTGACCTAATCGTATCACGTAATCTTTTAAAAAGCGTTTTGAGTGAGTTATTTAAGTTCCACGCTTTCTTTCCTTTGAATCAAAATGGAATAGAGACGAAATAAAATAGAGCACTAAGCTCAATTATTTGTAGCAAATGGGTAGTTAGTTTATCAGAATCAAAAAAAGGAGAATTGTCTTTCGTCGCATAAGATCAAATTGTATATTGTATAAAGAAGCAAAAGTTGTGTATAACTCCCCCTTATCTCTATTTCTGATTAAAATCTCTATAAAAAGATGGAATTCCCCCTTTCATAAAATTAGACAAACAAGGCGTAATTCTTCTTCGCCTCTTACGTATATAATTCAACTCTAAAAAACAAAAAGTTTTTTATTTCTTTATTTCTATTTCCCGAAAATCCTGTTTTAGGTAAAAATACCTGTTGGTTCGTATTCTAATGAAGTATTCGATAATCTGTAAGAAATTCTTTATTTTTTTAGTAAATTTAAATTCGAAGACAAGACGAAAAGACAAATACTTAGTTCTACATTTCTTGTTCTTGTTCTAGACACTCACTTAAATATTTAGATACTTCGATTTATAGTTATGTTGTCTTAATAATTGAAATTGAGTATTAAATGAGTTATTACAGTCATAATAATGAGCTTCATTTGAATTTATTATTTTCATTCTTTTCTAATTTTATAAATTATAATTATTATAAGATATATTAAATTTATAAACAATAACATAACAGGTACAAACAATAAATTGAGGTACCCATTCTATGACAACTTTCAGTTTTCCCTCTATTTTTGTGCCTTTAGTAGGCCTAGTATTTCCGGCAATTGCAATGGCTTCTTTATCTTTTCATGTTCAAAAAAACAAGATTCTTTAGATTCGAGGTGACCCTATATCTATACCATACATATACCCTCAAATTGTTTCAAAACTTAGATTTGTATCATAAAACAGATATTCATTTATTGAATATATATAGTCAATGAATTCTATCCGTGATCCGAATCACTGGATGGCTCAAATTGGGAATGGAAGATTTGTGTATTTAGGTGTATAGTGGGATTTCCTGAGGTATGCTAGTTTTTTAGATCTAACCAATTTGATGACTTATTCCTAAGGTTCATACCAAACCAGTGCTAGTTGATGAGAGTTATTTCGTAAATAAAAAAGTAAAGTCAAATTCATTTGAGGGTAGTCTCTCAATTCCAATAAAATACAATCGGATCGAGTATGAGTTGGCGATCAGAACATATATGGATAGAACTTATCGCGGGGTCTAGAAAAATAAGTAATTTCTGCTGGGCCTTTATCCTTTTTTTAGGTTCATTCGGATTCTTATTGGTTGGAACGTCGAGTTACCTTGGACAAAATTTGATATCCTTTTTTCCTTCTCATCCAATCATTTTTTTTTCGCAAGGGATCGTGATGTCTTTCTACGGACTCGCAGGTCTCTTTATTAGTTCCTATTTGTGGTGCACAATTTTTTGGAATGTAGGTAGTGGTTATGATCGATTCGATAGAAAGGAAGGCGTAATGTGTATTTTTCGTTGGGGATTCCCTGGAAAAAATCGTCGCATATTACGTCGATTCTTTATAAAAGATATTCAATCCATTAGAATAGAAGTTAAAGAGAGTATTTATGTTCGTCGTGTTCTTTATATAGACATCCGGGGATGGGGGGCCATTCCCTTAACGCGCATTGATGATAATTTGACTCCAAGAGAAATTGAACAAAAAGCTACTGAATTGGCCTATTTCTTGCGTGTACCAATTGAAGTATTTTGATAACTGGTAGATTCCCGCTTTATCAGGAGATAAAAACACAGGAATCCCTTCCTTTTCTGATTCAGATATTGTTTCCCAATATTTTTTTAGTATTTCTTTATTCGAAGTGGATTCTTAGTCAATTTTTCTATTCTTTCTAGATTCAAAGACTAACCAAAAAATCCTAAACTAAATACTAAATAAAAGAGATTCATAAGTTCCATACCTTGTATAGAATATAGAACTCATAGGTGAAAGAAACATTTAATCGCATAAAGTGGACGAGTGGAGTTGGTTGATTAACAATTCACAGAGGAAAAAATGGCAAAAAGGAAAGTATTCCCACCTCTAGTATATCTTGCATCTATAGTATTTTTACCCTGGTGGCTTTCTCTCTCATTTAAAAAAAGTCTGGAATATTGGGTTACTAATTTGTGGCATACCGGTCAATCCGAAATTTGTTTGAATGAGATTCAAGAAAAGAGTATTCTAGAAAAATTCATAGAATTGGAGGAACTGTTCGTCTTCGACGAATTGATCGACGAATACTCAGAAATACGTCTACACAAGCTTCGTATAGGAATCCAACAAGAAACGATCCAACTAATTAGGATACACAATGAGGATCGTATTCAGACGATTTTGAACTTCTCGACAAATATAATATGTTTTGTTATTCTAAGTGGGTATTCTATCATTGGTAATGAAGAACTTGGTATTCTTAACTCGTGGTCCCAGAAATTCCTATATAACTTAAGCGATACAGTCAAAGCTTTTTCTATTCTATTATTAACTGACTTATGTATCGGATTTCATTCACCCCACGGTTGGGAATTACTGATTGGCTCTGTCTACAAAGATTTTGGATTTGTTCATAATGATCAAATTCTATCTGGTCTTGTTTCCACTCTTCCAGTCATTCTCGATACAACTTTTAAATATTTGATTTTTCGTTATTTGAATCGAGTATCTCCGTCACTTGTAATTATTTATCATTCAATGAATGGCTGATAAAAAAAAATCCACTGATATTAATCTAATAAAATTAGAACCCTTGTTATTTTGGTTATTTTATAGTTGTACATAAACAAAGTATTGAAAATCGTACTTACGTTTTCTATTTTTAACCATCTTCGGGATTCATCCGATAATTTATATTATTCCCCAGTAGAATTAGTTAAGTAACTAACAGAATCGTGGATAGGGAACTATACTAGCGACTTACCCCCCTTATTGTAATTGTAGAAACTTTTGGATCAACTATTGGACCATGGAAAATAGAAACACCTTTTCTTGGATAAAGGAACAGCTTACTCGTTCTATTTCCATATCGCTTCTAATATATATCATAACCCGTCCGGACATTTCAGAAGCATATCCCGTTTTTGCGCAGCAAGGTTATGAAAATCCACGAGAAGCGACAGGGCGTATTGTATGCGCCAATTGCCATTTAGCTAATAAGCCCGTGGATATTGAGGTTCCGCAGGCGGTACTTCCGGATACTGTATTTGAAGCAGTTGTTCGAATTCCTTATGATATACAACTGAAACAGGTTCTTGCTAATGGTAAAAAAGGGGGTTTGAATGTGGGGGCTGTTCTTATTTTACCAGAGGGTTTTGAATTAGCCCCTGCCGATCGTATTTCTCCTGAGATGAAAGAAAAGATAGGCAATTTTTCTTTTCAGAGCTATCGCCCTAATAAAAAAAATATTCTTGTGATAGGACCTGTCCCCGGTCAGAAATATACCGAAA